AGATGGAATTGCGAAACAACCATCAACTATAACCCCAAAAGAACCAGATTCCGTAAACAACATAGAGGACGAATGAAGGGAATATCTTATCGAGGTAATCATATTTGTTTCGGTAGATATGCTCTTCAGGCACTTGAACCCGCTTGGATCACATCTAGACAAATAGAAGCAGGGCGACGAGCAATGACACGAAATGCACGCCGTGGGGGAAAAATATGGGTACGCATATTTCCAGACAAGCCCGTTACAGTAAGACCTGCGGAAACACGTATGGGGTCGGGTAAAGGATCTCCCGAATATTGGGTAGCTGTCGTTAAACCAGGTCGAATACTTTATGAAATGGGTGGAGTAGCAGAAAATATAGCCAGAAAGGCTATTTTAATAGCGGCGTCCAAAATGCCTATACGAACTCAATTCATTATTTCGTGATAGAAATAAATGTATAACCGCAGAAAAGAGATCTTGGAATAAAAAAAACAATTGCAGGTTTATTTTTTTTTGACAAAGAATATTTTTTTTTCTTCGCCCTTATTTTGTTTTGCATTGAAAGAACAGATTAAAAAATGATATGATTCAACCCCAGACCTATTTGAATGTAGCGGACAACAGCGGGGCTCGAGAATTGATGTGTATTCGAATTATAGGAGCTAGTAATCGCCGATATGCTCATATCGGTGATGTTATTGTTGCTGTGATCAAAGAGGCAGTACCAAATATGCCTCTAAAAAGATCAGAAGTGATAAGAGCTGTAATTGTACGTACTTGTAAAGAACTCAAACGTGACAATGGTATGATAATACGATATGATGACAATGCTGCAGTTGTGATTGATCAAGAAGGAAATCCAAAAGGAACTCGAGTTTTTGGTGCAATCGCCCGAGAATTAAGACAGTTAAATTTTACTAAAATAGTTTCATTAGCCCCTGAAGTATTGTAAGATAAGACCATGATATAGAGAGTATTCGAATGAAATAGGTTAATTAATAGATTGTGTCTCACGTATATACCTTTACCAATTCATAAGAAAAAAGATCATGTTTATTATATCCAAATTTTGAGGCACCAATAATTTTAGTTCATTATGGGTAGGGACACTATTGCTGACATAATAACCTCTATACGAAACGCTGACATGCATAGAAAAGGAACGGTTCGAATAGCATCTACTAACATCAATGAAAACATTGTTAAAATACTTTTACAAGAAGGTTTTATAGAAAACGTGAGAAAACATAGGGAAAACAACAAGGATTTTTTGGTTTTAACCCTACAACATAGAAGGAATAGGAAAGGACCATATAAAACTATTTTAAATTTAAAACGGATCAGTAGACCTGGTCTACGAATCTATTCTAACTATCAAAAAATTCCTAGAATTTTGGGTGGGATGGGGATTGTCATTTTTTCTACTTCTCGGGGTATAATGACAGACCGAGAGGCTCGACTAGAAGGAATCGGCGGAGAAATTTTGTGTTATATATGGTAATCCTTCTAATATCCGAATTAAATCCTAAATTTCCTATTCGTAAAAAAAAAGAGAGAAAGGGCGGGTTATCTAATATCACTCCTTCTCCATTAGTTGATACTTCAAGGGGGTTTTACCGGGAATGAAAGAACAAAAATGGGTTCATGAAGGTTTAATTACTGAATCACTTCCCAATGGCATGTTCCGGGTTCGTTTAGATAATGAAGATCTGATTTTAGGTTATGTTTCAGGAAGGATCCGACGTAGTTTTATACGGATACTACCAGGAGATAGAGTCAAAATTGAAGTAAGTCGTTATGATTCAACCCGCGGGCGTATAATTTATAGACTCCGCAACAAGGATTCGAACGATTAGGTAGTTTTTTTTAACTTCAACATTACTTTTATGGGGATACAATTCGAGATTCAAAATTTCAAGAAACTTATTTTCTTCCAAGAAGTAGATTCGGAATTAACTTAAGGTAAGGAATTACAAATATGAAAATAAGGGCCTCTGTTCGTAAAATTTGTGAAAAATGCCGACTGATCCGTAGGCGGGGGCGAATTATAGTAATCTGTTCCAACCCAAGACATAAACAAAGACAAGGATAATCTTTAGGACCCGATGTACAAATAAAAATAAAGGATCTGTTTTAACATGAAATGGATATATCCATATATCTCTGACTCATATTTATGAGATGATAAAATATGGCAAAACCTATACCAAGAATTGGTTCACGTAGGAATGGACGTATTGGTTCACGTAAGAGTGCACGTAGACTACCAAAGGGAGTTATTCATGTTCAAGCAAGTTTCAACAATACCATTGTGACTGTTACAGATGTACGGGGTCGGGTGGTTTCTTGGTCCTCTGCCGGTACTTGTGGATTCAGGGGTACAAGAAGAGGTACACCGTTTGCTGCTCAAACAGCAGCAGCAAATGCTATTCGTACAGTAATGGATCAAGGTATGCAACGAGCGGAAGTAATGATAAAAGGTCCGGGTCTCGGAAGAGATGCAGCATTACGGGCT